ATTTATCACGATAATGATCAGAATATCAATTCTATTTCTAGTATTCTGAATACTAGTAACAATGATCAAAATGATGATCAAACGGAAGAGGTGGCTTTGATACGTTACTCACAACAATCGGATTTTCGTCGCAATCTAATCAAAGGATCCATGCGCGCTCAAAGACGTAAAACAGTTATTTGGGACCTCTTTCAAGTAAATGTACATTCCCCGCTTTTTTTGGATCGTCTAGGCAAAACATCTTTTTTTTTGTCTTTTGATAGCAAAAAAATGAAGAATCTCATTTTTCAAAATTGGATGGGCAGAGAACAAGAATCAGAATTAAGAATCTCAAATAAAGATACAAAAGAAGAAAACGAGAAAGAGGAAAAAAAATATAAAAATCAACAGATAGAGATATCAGAAGCTTGGGATACCTTTATATTGACTCAAGTAATAAGAAGTTTTTTGTTAATAACCCAATCTTTTCTTAGAAAATACATTATATTACCTTCATTAATAATAGCCAAAAACTTTTTCCGTATGTTATTATTTCAATCTACCGAGTGGGATGAGGATTTTCAGGAATGGGATAGAGAAATACATATTAAATGCACCTATAATGGTGTTCAATTATCAGAAACAGAATTTCCCCAAGATTGGTTAATAAACGGTATTCAGATAAAGATTCTATATCCTTTCTGTCTAAAACCTTGGAGAAAATCTAAGGCACGATCTAATCATAGAGATCTAATGAAAAAAAAAGAGAAAAAAACAAATTTTTGTTTTTTAACAGTCTGGGGAATGGAAGCGGAGCTTCCCTTTGGTTCTCCCCGAAAACGACCTTTTTTTTTTGAACCTATTTATAAAGAACTCCAAAAAAGAAAAAAAAAGGTGAAAAATCGATTTTTACAAGTTCTAAAGATTTTCAATAAAAAAAGAAAATCCTTTCTAAGAGTTAGAAAAGAAGAAACAAAAGGGGACATCAAAATAGTTCGAGTTATCAAGCTAATAATGAAAAAACTGGAGAAAGTAAATCCAATTTTCTTATTTGAATTGAGGAAAGAAAAAGTATATGAACCGAACGAAAACAAAAAAGATTTAAAAAGGGATAAGAAGATTCTTCGCGAATCGTCCGTTCTAATTCAAACGATGAATTGGTTAAATTCTTCATTAATAGAAAGAAGAATGAAAGATCTTTCTGATAAGACAATCAAAATAAGGAATCAAATTGAACGAACTGCAAAAGACAAGAAAAAAAAAGAAATAGTTCTAATTTCTTATAATAAAAGATCGGGATCACAGAAACATATTTGGAAAATATTAAAAAGGAAAAATATCCGATTAATGCGTAAATCACACTACTTTATCAAATCATTCATTGAAAAAATATACATAGATATTTTGCTATGTACCATTACCATTTCTAAGATCAATGCACAAATTTTCTTTGAATTAACAAAAAAGATCTTTAATAAATCCATTTACAACAATGAAATAAATAAAGAACAAGAAGGAATTGATAAAACAAATCAAAATACAATGAATTTTGTTTTGACTCTAAAAAAATCGTTTTCAAATACTGATAATACTGAGAATAGCAATCAAAATCCCAATACTTATTGGAACTTATCTTCTCTGTCCCAAGCATATGTATTTTACAAAATATCACAAAACCAATTACTTAATAAGTATCAATTGAGGCCTGTGCTTCAATATCAAGGGAGCTCTCCTTTTTTTAAGGATAATCTCAAAAACTATTGTATGATACACGGAATCTTTAATTCCAAATCAAGACATAAGAAAATTCATACATATGTAATGAACGAATGGAAAAACTGGTTAAAAGGTCATTATCAATACGATTTATCTCAAAAAAAGAGTTCTCGATTAGTACCTAAAGAATGGCGAAATAGAATAAATCAACGTCGTATGATTCAAAACAAGGAATCAATACAATTGGATTTATATAAAAAATACCAATTCATTGATTCCATGAAAAAAAATGACTATGCAGCGAATTCATTTATGAGTCAAAAAGAAAAATGGAAAAAACATTACAGATATGATCTTTTATCATATAAATACATAAGCCTCCCTAATTTATACATTTCTGGATCAACATTAGAAAGAAACGGGGACCAAGAAATTCCATATAATTTCAATACATCGAAACCTGAATCATTTTATGTATTGGTAAGTATACCTAGTAATGATTATATAGAAAAAGGATATCTTATTGATAGGAATACAAATTTGCATAGAAAATATTTTGATTGTAGAATTCTTCATCTTTGTTTTAGAAAAAATCTTGAGATCTGGGCCGATGCACATATTGGCATCAAGATTCAGAAAAATACTAAGACTGAAATTCATAATTTAAAAAAAATGGAAAAAAAAGATCTTTTTTATCCTACAATTTATCAAGAGATCAAACCATGCAATCAAAAAAGTTTCTTTTTTGATTGCATGGGAATGAATAAAGAAAGGTTATATGATACCGCATCAAATCATGATACTATATCCAATCTAGAAACTTGGTTCTTCCCAGAATTTGTGCTACTTTTTGATGTATATAAGATTCAACCTTGGATCATCCCAATCAAATCACTCTTTTTTCATTTTTCTAGAAATGACAAAAGTAAAAACATTAACATAAATCCAAAGAAATCATCTAAGAAAAAAAAAGATCTTGAATTAGGAAATTCCAAGCAGGAAGAAAACGAACAACAGGTCCAAGGAAATCTTGTATCGAATCTACTAAAACAAAAAAAGAAAAAAGCTGTTGAAGAAGATTACGCAAGATTCGAAATGAAAAAGGGTATTAAAAAAAACCAATATAAGAACAAGAATGAAATGGAACTAGATTTCTTTTTGAAAAAATATTTACTTTTTCAACTAAGATGGTCTGATCCCTTGAGTAAAAAAATAATGAACAATATCAGGATATATTGTTTCCTACTTAGACTGAGAAATCCAAATGAAATTGCTATATCTTCGATTCAAAGAAGTGAAATAAATCTAGATGAAATGCTAATTCAAAAGGACCTAGTTCTTGCAGAATTGATAAGAAAGGGAATATTTCTTATTGAACCAATTTGTCTATCTATACGAAGGGACGGAAAATCTATTATATATCAAACTATGGATATTTCATTGGTCGATAATAAGAGGTACCAAACAAATGAAAAATACACAAAAAAAAGATATATTGAGAAAGGGGGGTTTGAAAAATCCATTGCAGGACGCAGCAACATATTTTTGAGTGGAGACAAAAATCATTATGATTTACTTGTTCCTGAAAATATTCTATCTCCCAGACGTCGTAGAGAATTTCGAATTCGAATTTGTTTCAATTCCCGGAATTTGAATGTTGTGGATAGAAATCCAATATTTTGCAATGAAAACAAAATAAGAAACTGTGGGCAATTTTTGGATGAGGACAAACATATTAATACAGATAGAAAAAATTTCATGAAGTTCAAATTGTTTCTTTGGCCCAATTATCGATTAGAAGATGTAGCTTGTATGAATCGTTATTGGTTTGATACCAATAACAGCAGTCGTTTCAGTATGTCAAGAATACATATGTATTCACAATTCAGAATGAATTCAATTCCAATGAAAAATGAAAAAATTTATAGTAGATTTCCTACATATCGTGTAACATATTTGGTAGATGAAAGCCGAAATATATACACTGTGTAACATTCTAATACATGATGCTGATTTCATAGTGTATAAAATTTCACTAGGAAGAGCGGAATCCTTTTAAGTAAAAAGAAATTGTTCTCTTTCGTGAATACATATATGTTTTGTATATTTGATCCAAATATACAAAACATAAACCACATAAATAAAAAACAAAGTAGTATATGAATGAAATCCAATTTTGATGTATACTAGATGAAAATAACTGGCATAAGAAATATTATTATTTTTCCTGATCGATAAAATTCACAGAAAAGAAAGATAGAAATCTTAATTTATGGTCAAAAATTCATTCATCTCAGTTATTACACAAGAAGAAAAAGAAGAAAATAGTGGGTCTGTTGAATTTCAAGTATTCCATTTCACCAGTAAGATACGGAGACTTACTTCACATTTAGAATTGCACAAAAGAGATTTTTTATCGCAAAGGGGTCTACGAAGAATTCTGGGAAAACGTCAACGATTATTGACTTATTTGTCAAATAAAAACAAAGTTCGTTATAAGAAATTAATGGATCAGTTAGATATTCGGGAACCAAAAACTCGTTAATTAAATTTGAATTTCTTATTTGAGTTTCTTATTCTTTTCTTATTATTATCCTTGTTCTTTTTTATTTTTTTCATTATTTTTTTATTTTAAGAAATTCATGAAATAATGGATTAAGGAAAAAAATATGACTGTACCGGCTACAAGAAAAAATTTCATAATAGTCAATATGGGTCCTCACCACCCATCAATGCATGGTGTTCTTCGGCTAATCGTTACTCTGGATGGTGAAGACGTTATTGACTGTGAACCTATATTGGGCTATTTACACAGAGGGATGGAAAAAATAGCGGAGAACCGAACAATTATACAATATTTGCCTTATGTAACACGTTGGGATTATTTAGCTACTATGTTCGCAGAAGCAATAACAGTAAATGCACCAGAACGATTGGAAAGTGTTCAAGTGCCTAAAAGGGCCAGTTATATCAGAGTTATTATGCTGGAGCTGAGCCGTATAGCCTCTCATTTGTTATGGCTTGGCCCTTTTATGGCCGATATCGGTGCACAGACTCCCTTTTTCTATATTTTAAGAGAGAGGGAATTAATATATGATCTATTCGAAGCCGCCACAGGTATGCGGATGATGCATAATTATTTCCGCATCGGAGGAGTAGCTGCGGATTTACCTTATGGCTGGATAGATAAATGTTTTGATTTCTGTGATTATTTTTTAACAGAAGTTGTTGAGTATCAAAAACTCATTACGCGAAATCCCATTTTTTTGGAACGAGTTGAAGGAGTGGGCATTATTGGTGGGGAGGAGACAATAAATTGGGGTTTATCAGGACCAATGTTACGAGCTTCTGGAATCCAATGGGATCTTCGTAAAGTTGATCGTTATGAGTGTTACAATAAATTTGATTGGGAAGTCAAATGGCAAAAAGAAGGCGATACATTAGCTCGTTATTTAGTAAGAATCGGTGAAATGCAAGAATCCATAAAAATCATTCAACAGGCTCTAGAAGGAATTCCTGGGGGACCTTATGAGAATTTAGAAAAGCGACGTTTTCATAGGACAAAGAATTCCGAATGGAATAATTTTGAATATAGATTTCTTGCTAAAAAACCTTCACCCAATTTTGAATTGTTAAAACAAGAACTTTATGTAAGGGTAGAGGCCCCAAAAGGAGAATTAGGAATTTATTTAATAGGGGATAGTAGCGTTTTCCCCTGGAGATGGAAAATTCGTCCACCCGGTTTCATCAATTTGCAAATTCTTCCCCAGCTAGTTAAAAGAATGAAATTGGCTGATATCATGACGATACTAGGTAGTATAGATATCATTATGGGAGAAGTTGATCGTTGAAATGATAATTGATACGACAGAAGTACAAACTATTCATTCTTTTTATAGATTAGAATCCTTAAAAGAAGTCTATGGACTCATATGGATTTTTATCCCCATTTTAACCCTTGTCTTAGGAATCACAATGGGGGTATTAGTCATTGTGTGGTTAGAAAGAAAAATATCTGCAGCAATACAACAACGTATTGGACCTGAATATGCCGGCCCATTAGGAATTCTTCAAGCTTTAGCGGATGGGACCAAACTCCTTTTGAAGGAGGATCTTCTTCCATCTAGAGGTAATATTCGTTTATTTAGGGTCGGACCTTCTATAGGGTTTATATCAATTCTACTAAGTTATTTAGTAATTCCTTTTGGATATCACCTTGTTTTAGCGGATCTCAGTATAGGTGTTTTTTTATGGATTGCCTTTTCAAGTATTGTCCCCATTGGTCTTCTTATGTCAGGATATGGATCAAATAATAAGTATTCCTTTTCAGGCGGTCTACGAGCTGCAGCTCAATCTATTAGTTATGAAATACCATTAACTCTATGTGTGTTAGCAATATCTCTACGTGCGATTCGTTGGAACATGAACTTTTTTTATCTCTTCTTTTCTAGAAAAGAGAAAAGAAATGAATTGAAATTTCAATACAATACAATATAAATAGAATTCAATATGTAAATATGAATATGAAATAAGAGAAGAAAAAAAAAGATTTTTTTCTTCTATTAATTTCTTTATTTAATTTATAAACTTTATACTTACTTTATAAAGTATAAAGTAAGTGAAGATAAAGAAATTGAATGTCTTGAATAAATATCTTCATCTTTTTTATTAAACATTTCAGTTCGATGAATCAAACTAGATAGTTATATGAGTGAAACAAAACTGCTCCTCAATTTGCAGTAAAACAATAAGAATCTCATTCCCTAGGTACAAGAAGAAAATTGAAGTAAACATAAGTTGTTTACCCCAAGATTGAGATTATTTTATTAGTCGTCATATCTTGAAGCGGATGCAAAAGATCAACTGTATTTATTACTATACTGGGGATCAATCAAAAAGAAGTGGGCAGTTAGGAACACCAAAGTACGCAAAGGATGAGTAATAGAAATAATGTAAGGTATCAAAAAAAGGGATTTTTGCATAAAACTTTGCATAAAACGAATCATAATAAGGGCTTGAAGTTGGTAGAAACGATCAAGTAGTACTTCCCCACGATTCCGATCTAGAGTATGCTACTATTCACTTATTCAATAAATGACTATCAAGAACGAATTAATCCTTTATTTTCTTTCCTTTTTTTTAGTTTTAAAAAAGAAGAACAGGAACAAGACAAATAGAATGCAATACAATAATAGAATAAAAAAGAATAAAACGGGAATAATAAGAAAATCTTTCTTTCTTCATACATATGCATATGGGAATTCTTATCATGATTCATTAACTAATGCCAATTCTTTCTATTTATGAATATAACGAGTATTTGATTGAAGGATTAAGTTATTGCTGAACAAAGATAAATTTTGATTATTTTCATTATCATATCATTATAAGGGATGAGATCAATTCGGAAGTGCTTTTTCTTATTATAGCAGACAGAATCTTATTGGTCGAATTGAGGACTCTCCAACCTCCAATTTATCTTTACATTGTATTTACCTAGGGTCCAAGGAGAGCAATAATACTGAACCAGTCCTTACCTTACATTTCTTTGTGGCCATAGAGGAGCCGTATGAAGCTTAGGTTTCATGTACGGTTTTGGAATAGCGATGGGAGCAGTGATGTTATCATCGACTATAATTATCTAACAGTTCAAGTACAGTTGATATAATTGAGGCACAGTCCAAATATGGTTTTGGGGGATGGAATCTGTGGCGTCAGCCCATAGGGTTTCTAGTTTTCCTAATGTCTTCTCTAGCAGAATGTGAAAGATTACCCTTTGATTTACCAGAAGCAGAAGAGGAATTAGTAGCAGGTTATCAAACCGAATATTCAGGTATAAAATACGGGTTCTTTTATCTTGCTTCTTACCTAAATCTATTAGTTTCTTCATTATTTGTAACAGTTCTTTACTTAGGTGGGTGGAATTTTTCTATTCCGTACATATCTCTTACTGAACTCTTTGGAATAAATAAAATGTTTAGAGTCTTTGTAATAGCAATTAGTATCTTTATTACATTAGCTAAAGCTTATTTGTTTCTGTTCATTCCTATCACAACAAGATGGACTTTACCTAGGATGAGAATGGATCAATTATTAAATCTTGGATGGAAATTTCTTTTACCTATTTCTCTAGGTAATCTATTATTGACAACCTCTTTTCAACTCGTTTCACTATAAACTATAAATAAAAATAAGAAATGAAGAGAAAACAATAATGAATATTCTATATTCATAACTTATCTCAACCAAGAGAAAGAAACATAAATTTTATTCATGGATATCTATAATATGTTACCTATGGTTACTGGGTTCATGAATTATGGCAAACAAACAATACGAGCCGCAAGGTACATTGGACAAAGTTTCATAATTACCTTATCCCATACAAATCGTTTACCTGTAACTATTCAATATCCTTATGAAAAATCAATCACATCAGAGCGTTTTCGTGGTCGAATCCACTTTGAATTTGATAAATGTATTGCTTGTGAAGTATGTGTTCGCGTATGTCCAATAGACCTTCCCATTGTTGATTGGAAATTTGAAAAAGATATTAAGAAAAAACAATTGCTTCATTATAGTATTGATTTTGGTGTCTGTATATTTTGCGGTAACTGTGTCGAGTATTGTCCAACAAACTGTTTATCGATGACTGAAGAATATGAGCTTTCCACTTATGATCGTCACGAATTGAATTATAATCAAATTTCTTTAGGTCGGTTACCCATTTCAATAATTGGAGATTACACAATTCAAACAGTTATGGATTCAACAAATAAAATGAAAAAATAAAAACCCCTTGCTTGGTTCAAGGACGATTACCAATTACTAAGATTTGGTTTGGAATAAAGTAGGATTAGTCAAATAACTTTATTTTCTCTATCTAATGATATTCATTTTTTTTTTTCATTCAATTAGTAAGGTATCATATAAAAGAATAGTTCCTTTCCTGGACCCTTAGGAAGGTCATGAAATATTTCGACTTATTTATTTATCTTTTATTTCATAATGGATTTACCTGGACCAATACATGATATTCTTGTAGTATTTCTGGGATCAGTTCTTATATTAGGAGGTCTGGGAGTAGTATTACTTACCAATCCCATTGATTCTGCCTTTTCATTGGGATTGGTTCTTGTTTGTATATCCTTATTCTATATTTCATTGAATTCCTATTTTGTAGCTGCCGCACAGTTCCTTATTTATGTGGGAGCCATAAATGTCTTAATCATATTTGCTGTGATGTTCATGAACGGTTCGGAATATTCCAATGATTCCTATTTGTGGACCATTGGAGATAGGATCACTTCACTGGTTTGTACAAGTATTTTTTTTTCATTAATGACTACTATCCCAGATACGTCATGGTCCGGGATTTTTCGGACTACAAGATCAAATCAGATTATAGAACAGGACTTAATGAGTAACGTTCAACAAATTGGGATTCATTTATCCACAGATTTTTATCTTCCTTTTGAACTCATTTCTATAATTCTTTTAGTTTCTTTGATAGGTGCAATTACTATGGCTCGTCAATAATCTAATATAATAAGAAATAAGAACTTCCTTTTTTAGAATGAAAGAATGAAAATGGATTTAATCTATTTTTTTTTTTCAATCTACTGTGAATATCTTCTTTTGTTCTGTAATTCTTCTATTCTACTAGTCAACTGAATCGGTTTAATTTTTGTTCATATTGAAATGAATCGCGATAGGTGAGGAATTTATCAATGATGTTAGAGCATGTACTTTTTCTAAGTGTTTATTTATTTTCTATCGGTATCTACGGACTGATCACAAGCCGAAGTATGGTTAGAGCACTTATGTGTCTTGAGCTTATACTGAATTCGGTGAATATAAATCTCGTCACATTTTCCGATATATTTGATAGTCGGCAATTAAAAGGAGAAATTTTCTCAATCTTTGTTATAGCCATTGCGGCTGCTGAAGCAGCTATTGGGCTAGCTATTGTTTCGTCGATCCATCGTAACAGAAAATCAACTCGTATCAATCAATCGAATTTACTGAATAATTAGTCATAATTCTTCTATTTTCACATAGAAATCAAAACATAAGACTTTTAGAAGATTCTAAATAAAATCTAATAGATTGAGAATAATAAGATAATCTAATTAGAATTCAATAGAATAGAATATTCTATTATTTTCTTATTTATTTTCTTTCTTCTTTTTTTTTTTTTCATATAGATTTATGATTTAGAGTTAATAACCTATTCTATCACTAACCTAATAACAAACGTATTCATCTGATATATAAGATATCATCTTATCCTTAATTATATTTCTATTTCTATATACTAGAATACTAGAATCTTTTTATATTGATATTAATCTATTTATTATTTATATGTATATATTTATATGAATATAAATATTAGTATAGCACATTATAAATAGTACATAAATAGTACATTATATTAAAATGAATTCTAAATTAGAAAATTAGAATTAGTTAGAATTAGACTATTTTAGATTATTTCTATTTGATTTCTAGAATTCAAATTCATATCTTCTATATGAATAGGATTACTTAGAATTCCTAGAATTCTACTAAATTCTCAATTGATATTTTAAATTCTAGGAAATTGAATCGAAATTGAATGAAATTAAGACAAAAATATAGAAATTCTCTCAATTAAATAAAAATTAAGATCTTATATATATATATATATATTAATATTAATATATTAATATTAATAATTAATAGAAATATAAGAAATATAAGAATATAGTTCTAGTAAAATTAACATGAATTGAATTCGTAAACTCATATTTCATGGTTATTTAAATGGAAATCAAAGTATCTTGGCCCTTTCTCATAAACAGATTAGAAAATCTATTGATTCTTCAAATTTTGATAAATCATTGATTCGTCTGGTGTCTACAATGGAAAATATATTATTTCTTTCATTTTATGATTTTATTTTACCAGATCGAAAATCTTTTGTGTTCAAAACTGGAATTTATAGACCCAATGTCACATTCAGTAAAGATTTATGATACATGTATAGGATGTACCCAATGTGTTCGAGCTTGCCCCACGGATGTATTGGAAATGATACCTTGGGACGGATGTAAAGCTAAGCAAATTGCTTCTGCGCCAAGAACCGAGGATTGTGTAGGTTGTAAGAGATGTGAATCCGCTTGTCCAACGGATTTTTTGAGTGTCCGTGTTTATTTATGGCATGAAACAACTCGCAGCATGGGTCTTTCTTATTGATATGTGACAAAAAACTCCACTTGAATCGTTTGATTCCTCTTTACCGATAAAAGCCCGTACTCGAGAAAAGAAAATATATTATTCTTCTCCCGAGCACGGGGTTTTCTGGTCTAATTTTATCTTGTCTTTATCACGAGTTATTTTCCTTGGTTAACAATACTTCTTGTTTTGCCCATATTCGCAGGTTCTTCGATTGTCTTTTTTCCTCATAGGGGAAATAAGGTGTATAGGTGGTATACTCTATGTATATGTATCCTAGAGCTCCTTCTAATGACCTATGTATTTTGTTATCATTTCCAATTGGACGATCCATTAACCCAATTGAAGGAGGATTTTCAATGGATCAATCTTTTTAATTTTCACTGGAGACTGGGAACCGATGGACTTTCCATAGGACCCATTTTACTTACAGGATTTATCACTACTTTAGCTACTTTAGCAGCTTGGCCAGTTACTCGAAATCCGCGATTTTTCTATTTCTTGATGTTAGCAATGTATAGTGGCCAAATAGGATCATTTTCTTCTCGAGACCTTTTACTTTTTTTCATCATGTGGGAATTAGAATTAATTCCTGTTTACTTACTTTTATCCATGTGGGGAGGAAAAAAACGCCTGTACTCGGCTACAAAGTTTATTTTGTGCACTGCCGGAGGTTCCATTTTTCTCTTAATAGGAGTTCTAGGTATGGGTTTATATGGTTCCAATGAACCAACATTAGATTTAGAAAAATTAGCTAATCAATCGTATCCTGCAGCATTGGAAATAATACTCTATTTTGGTTTTCTTATTGCTTATGCTGTCAAATCGCCGATGATACCCCTACATACATGGTTACCAGATACCCACGGGGAAGCACATTACAGTACATGTATGCTTTTAGCTGGAATCTTATTAAAGATGGGAGCATATGGATTGATTCGGATCAATATGGAATTATTAGCTCACGCTCATTCTAGATTATCTCCCTGGTTGGTCATAGTAGGAATAATACAAATCATTTATGCAGCTTCAACCTCTCTCGGTCAACGCAATTTAAAAAAACGTATTGCCTATTCTTCCGTATCTCACATGGGTTTCATAATTATAGGAATTGGTTCTCTAACTGGCATGGGACTTAATGGAGCCATTTTACAAATACTCTCTCATGGATTGATTGGTGCTGCACTTTTTTTCTTAGCAGGAACAAGTTGTGATAGAATACGTTTTGTTTATCTCGAAGAGATGGGGGGGATATCTATCCCAATGCCAAAGATATTTACCATGTTTAGTAGTTTCTCGATGGCTTCTCTTGCATTGCCAGGAATGAGTGGTTTTGTTGCAGAATTCTTAGTCTTTTTTGGAATAATTACCAGCCCAAAATATCTTTTCATACCAAAAATGTTAATTACTTTTGTAATGGCAATTGGAATGATATTAACTCCTATTTTTTTATTATCTATGTTACGTCAGATTTTCTATGGATACAAGCTATTCAATATTCCAAACTCGAATTTGATTGATTCTGGACCACGAGAACTATTTCTTTCGATTTGTATCTTTCTACCTGTAATAGGAATTGGTATTTATCCTGATTTCGTTCTCCCGTTATCGGTTGACAAGGTAGAAGTTCTATTATCTAATTATTTTTATAGATACTAATTCTTTTTTGAGATTCAATAATAAATGAAAATGAAATAATTTTCATTAATTGGAAAGAAAGTCTTAGAATTATTTGACTTTCATATTTTCACGATTCTTCGTTGTACAATGGAAAAAAAGGAAGGTGAATTAGAATTGTAATGAGATACATCTAAAGTTTTTGAGAACCATTTGAATAATTCCTCTATTTAAACGGTTCTCAAAAACTCGCACAAATGTTCATTGTGTATCAGACGATTTTTTTATGTATTCTTCGTGTAGTTTATTTTATTGAATTAGATATTCATTGGAATGAACCATAACTATGGAACCCGATTCCTAATAGATTGATCCCAAAATAGCATATCCAAATTAGGAGAAATCCTATAGAAGCTACAAATGCCGAATTCGTGCCTTGGTCTTGCAATTTTGGATTTGTTCTAGTATGTAAATAAATTGCAAATATGGTCCAAGTAATAAATGCCCAAGTTTCCTTAGGGTCCCAATTCCAATAAGAACCCCATGCTTCATTAGCCCATACTGCTCCAGAAAGAATGCCTATGGTTAAAAAGGTAAACCCTAAACTAATGACACGATAACTCCAATAATCCAAACGCTGAATTAATTGATATTTGTAAAAATTTTGAAATGAGAGGAAAGAAGTCTTTTTTAATACACTTCCTTTTTCGTTCAAATATTCCATATCACCAAAGAAAAACGACTTCCTTAAACTGAAAAAATTCTTGTTTTTCAAAAGAGAATCGATTCTCTTTTGAAATGTAATCACTATAAGAGCAACTGATAATAATGATCCGCATAAAAGAGCTGCATAGCTCAATAGCATCATACTGACATGCATCATTAACCACTGAGATTGTAGAGCAGGTACTAATATTGCGGGTTGATGCATTTCAGTTGAAAGACCTGACGTGGCGAAACCTTGGGTAAAAATGGCACTTGGTGCAGTTATTGCGCTTAAATCATTTTTATGATTCCCAAGATACGGAATCATATGAATAATGGATAAACTCCATGAAAGGAATATTAATGATTCGTATAAATTACTTAAGGGAAAATGTCCCGAAGAAATCCAACGAATAACTAAAAACCCTGTTATAGAGAAAAAAGTAGCTATCATCCCTTTTTCTGACGAATTACGTAATCCTTCGATTTCGTAGACTAATAAGTTCATCAAATGAATCATAATCACAATTGAGATGATCGAAAAGGAAATATGAGTTAATATATGTTCTAAGGTCGCAAATATCATAAAGAAGAGTCCCTTTTAAATAATTGAAATCGGGGAGGGGATTAAATAGAATATAAAATAAGATATTTTAAATATCTTATATTCTATTAGATCTATTGTGTCTATATTCTGAATATTCAATAATATTTAGATATTATTTATGCCGCCACTCGGACTCGAACCGAGATGCTCTAGCACTGCTTCCTAAGAGCAGCGTGTCTACCAATTTCACCATGGCGGCGGCTTACCCTAAATAATAATAGGAAATTCGTGTTGAATTGTCGATATTCAATAGAGTTTAGGAAACAATGAAGAAAGATGCATTTCCATTCATATGGAAATGTTCAATATCAAGAATATTTCATTAGTATCTTCGTAAGTTCAGTTTTAATAATCAACTTTTCCGTACTATAAACCTAGCTCTTGTTTATCCAAAACAGTCAAGTTTCGTTCTCAGTCGGAGTCTAAAATTCATCATTTTTTTCTAACGATTTCGAGACCCAACACCTTAGTATAAAGTATAATGAAATATTCAGATTCTTCCTTGTCTATCGTAATTGTGCTTTTCTATTTCGAAAAGCACAATTCATAGGAAAGAAAAAAACATCTCACGAATTCAATATCAATCAATATAAATCTCAATAAATAGAATAAAATAAATAAAATAGAAGATAATAGAAATATAGAAAGACTATAAAAAATATAAAAAAATGAGAAAAAAAAAAAAAAAAAGAAAATACACAATACATTAGTAAAATTGAATCATTTGTCTTCCAATTCAAAAATGGAAATTTGGAAGTTCTTTGAAACATGTCAATTAAGATTTTTCCAAGACTTTTTTTTGTCGCACAAAAAAACTTTTTGACTGTCCGGTGGAAACAGATTTAGCTAAAGAAAAAGCTTTTACTGCCTCTAAAGATCCTTTTTTTTTCCAAAGATTTCTACGAATATGCTTTTTTGACATAGAAGTACGTTTTTTTGGAACTGCCATTCAAAAGGTAGGTGACTCATTTTTATCGTTGTATGTGAAAGACATATATTGTTCAAAATCAATTACTCTTTATTAGTCATTACCTATACTTAATACTTAATTCCATTAATTTACCTCAAAGATATCATAACATACAAATAGAAGAAAAAAGAATAAAAGAAAAAGATTCTAAAACGATTCTATTTTAATAGACAAATAGATTTCGATTTTCTATCTTCATTCTGATATTTACATAATGTAATAATTACATACGTATTGTATATTTATTTTTCTTTTTGAAAGGAATATATACAAAAAGAATATACAAAAAAAAGTAATGTAATTTTCATATTATTTAATATATTTTCATATAGAATATAAGATATAATATAAGAGTCATATATACAATATTACAAATATTCATATTTCCTATTAAGAATAGTAATAGAAAATATTTATCTAATTTATCTAAATAGTAAAATAAAATCTAAATAGTAAAATAAAATAGTAAAGAATAAAATATAAAATAGTAAAGTAAGAAAGTAAATAGTATATAAGTATATACTAGAATAATATATATATAATATATCATGAAGAAAATCTATTATGAATAAAAATAGATTTAAAGAGTATACAAAGTATATAGAAATATATATAATATAGAATAATATAGAATATCAATTACATAATTTTACATAATTAGAATATAATGTAAAGGGAAAATCCAATTATTCAAAATCTCATATGATGTCATATTATTTCAAAAATATCTTTATTTTCTAGAGTTTGAAGTTAGAAGTTAATTAATAACTAAGTAAGAAACTTGACTAATTCTTTGATAATATTATTTGATATTTGACCAACCAATTGCAACTCTTATCTCAAATATTTGAGAGAACAAAAAGTCATATTTGTATTTTTGTATTTGATCTTTTTAATATTTTTTTCTTATTGTTTTGTTCTTTTCGAAATAGATCAGAATTGGTGAATCGGAAATAATTATAAGAAAAAAGAACAATTTGTTTTCTTATGGAATATACATATAAATATGCATGGATAATACCCCTTTTTCCGCTCCCAGTTACTATGTCAATAGGATTTGGACTTCTACTTATTCCGACAGCAACAAAAGATCTTCGTCGTATGTGGGCTTTCCTAAGTGTTTTACTACTAAGTATAGCTATGTGGTTTTCGGCCAATCTGTCTATTCAGCAAATAAATGGAAGTTTGACCTATCAATATCTATGGTCTTGGACCATCAATAATGATTTTTTATTAGAGTTCGGACACTTGATCGATCCACTTACTTCTATTATGTCAATACTAATTACTACTGTTGGAATCATGGTTTTTATTTATAGTGACAATTATATGTCTCACGACCAAGGATATTTGAGATTTTTTGCTCATATGAGTTTTTCCAATGCTTCAATGTTGGGATTAGTTACTAGTTCCAATTTGATACAAATTTATATTTTTTGGGAACTAGTGGGAATGTGTTCGTATTTATTGATAGGCTTTTGGTTCACACGACCCATTGCAGCAAGTGCTTGTCAAAAAGCTTTTGTAACTAATCGTATAGGAGATTTTGGTTTATTATTAGGAACCTTAGGATTTTATTGGATAACTGGTAGTTTCGAATTTCGCGATTTGTTCCAAATAGTGAATACCTTGATTCATAATAATGGGGTCAATTCTTTATTTGCTACTTTATGTTCCTTTTTATTATTTGTCGGTGCAGTTGCTAAATCCGCACAATTCCCCCTTCACGTATGGTTACCTGATGCCATGGAAGGCCCCACTCCTATTTCGGCTCTTATACACGCTGCTACTATGGTAGCAGCAGGGATTTTTCTTGTAGCTCGGCTTCTTCCTCTTTTCATAGTTATACCTTACATAATGAATCTCATTTGTTTAGTAGGTATAATAACAGTACTTTTAGGAGCTACTTTAGCTCTTGCCCAAAGAGACATTAAAAGAAGTTTAGCTTATTCTACAATGTCTCAATTGGGTTATATTATGTTAGCTCTAGGTATAGGTTCTTATCGAGCTGCTTTATTCCATTTGATCACCCATGCCTATTCTAAAGCTTTATTATTTTTGGGATCCGGATCCATTATTCATTCAATGGAACCTATTGTTGGATATTCACCAGAGAAAAGTCAGAATATGGTTCTTATGGGAGGTTTAACAAAATATGTTCCAATTACAAAAACTACTTTTTTTTTAGGTACACTTTCTCTTTGTGGTATTCCGCCTCTTGCTTGTTTTTGGTCCAAAGATGAAATTCTTCACGATAGTTGGTTGTACTCACCAATTTTCGCACTAATAGCTTGGTTCACAACAGGATTAACCGCATTTTATATGTTTAGGATGTACTTACTTACCTTTGATGGGTATTTGCGCATTCATTTTCAAGATTATAGTAGTCTTAGTAGTACAAAAAAGAGTTCGTTTTATTCAATATCTCTATGGGGAAAGGGGACACTTAAGAAAGTCAATAGGAATTTCTTTTTTTCAAGCATGAATAAGAATAAGGTTTGTTTTTTTTCAAAAGATATATATAAGATTGACAAGAATGTAAGAAGTAAGATACGAGACTTTAGTACTTACTTTAGAAATAGGTACACTTATATGTATCCTCACGAATCGAGCAATACTATGTTATTTCCTCTACTTGTATTAGTACTATTTACTTTGTTCATTGGATCAATAGGGATTTCTTTTAA